CAAAATGGGGTCTTATTAATTGGGAGTTGCTCTTGAATTAAGTCTTTTTTATTTCAGGCAAATTCAAAATTGTTCGAGTCGTGTAATCGTTAATTATTGACATTGGTAAACGCCCTAAAGCAATTTGATTATAATTCAATTCGTGACGATCATATGTAGAAAGTTCATATTCTTCAGTCATTGATAAACAATTTGTTGGACAATACTCAACGCAATTACCACAAAATATACAGATTCCGAAATCAATACTGTAATTAAGCAATCGTTTCTTTCTAATATCCGTTTCCAATTTCCAATCTACAACCGGTAGATCTATAGGACATACACGAACACATACTTCACAAGCAATGCATTTATCAAATTCAAAGTGGATTCGGCCGCGGAAACGCTCCGATGTAATCAATTTTTCGTAGGGATATTGAATAGTTACAGGTAAACGACTCGCATGTGATAAGGTAATCATGAAACCTTGACCGATGTACCTTGCAGCTCGTACTGTTTGTTGACCATAATTCATGAACTCAGTTACCATAGAGAACATATCGTGAATATCTATAAAAAATTTTATACTTGTTTTGTTTCTTTCTCTTGTTCTTGTTTAAGACAAGTCGTGAAGATAGAATATAGAATATCGTATTCTTTTACAGTGAAAGAAGTTGGGAAGAAGTTGTTAATAATAGATTGCCGAGAGATATAGGTAAAAGAAATTTCCACCCAAGATTTAAGAGTTGGTCTATTCTTAGCCTTGGTAAAGTCCATCTTGTTGTGATAGCAATGAATAAGAACAAATAAGTTTTAGCTAATGTAATAAAGATACCAATTATTGTTCCAAAGACTCTACCCGCTTTATTTATTTCAAAAAAATAAGGAACGGCTATGTACGGAAGAGAAAGATTCCAACCCCCCAAGTAAAGAACCGTTACAAATAATGAAGAAACTAGTAAATTCAGATACGAGGCAACGTAAAATAAACCAAATTTTATACCTGAATATTCGGTTTGATAACCTGCTACCAATTCTTCTTCTGCTTCTGGTAAATCAAAAGGTAATCTTTCACACTCGGCTAAGGACGAAATTAGAAAAACGATAAACCCTATAGGTTGACGCCACAAATTCCACCCCCAAAAACCATATTTTGACTGCGCTTCAACTATATCAACTGTACTTGAACTGTTAGATAATTATAGTCGACGATAACATTACTGTTCGCAACGCTATTACAGAACCGTACATGAGATTGTCACCTCATACGGCTCCTCAAAGGTCACAAATAAATCTAAGACCCGTTTGCTATTTTTTATCTTGATATGTTTTGTACGATAGAATCCAAATCTATCACAAGGTCCCCAATTAGACAATGGAATTCTGTCTGCTATATATTATTTTTTATTATAAAGTGCTTCTGAATTGATCTTATCTTTTAAAAATTTAAAATTTTTTGTTGAGTAATAACTTAACCTTTAAATAAAAAGTTTTTTGTAGAAATCTCAATAAATATTTCAACCTAGCATTTTTGATTACGAAAAAAACGATACATTGCATTAGTTCACGAAACATTACAAGAATTCTATCTCTCTAAAAAAGATCTTTTTTGTAGTGCAATTTAATTCTTTCGAGTTTATTTTTTTGTTCCTATTCTCCTTTCTCATAAAAAGGTACTTTAAGTAAAGGATTACTTCGTTCTTGATAGTTATTTACTTAATCGGTGGATAGGAAAATACTCTGGATCGGAATCGTGGGGAGTACTCCTTCATCATTTCTACCAACATAAAGCCCCAATTAGAATCCCTTTTATGCTATGCAGTATGAACAGAAAAATCCTGTTGAATAACTTACATAATCTCTATTACGAATCCTTTGTGTATCTTGGTGTTCCTAACTATCCACTCTTTTTGGTCAAAAGGACACCCCGCTCATTAGGGTAATACATGTCTGTTAATAGCTAGTAAAATCCCTAGATAGTTGCTCCTTTTGAACCCGCTTCAAGTCATGATGACTAATCACTCAATCTTGGGGTAAATAGTATATAATGCTTATGTTTACTTTCACTTAACACTTGTACATAGGAAATGAGACTGAATCTTTTTACTGCAAAGTAAGAAACTGTTTTTTTCACTCATATAACTATCTGGTTTAGTTCATCAACCCGAATGATGAATAAAAAATAAAAATGTATATTCAACTCATGAAATTTCCTTCCTAGAAAGAAAAGACATATAGGAAATTTTATGTCTTAACGAATCACACGTAGAGATATTGATAACACACATAGAGTTAATGGTATTTCATAACTAATTGATTGAGCAGCAGCCCGTAAACCACCTAAAAAGGAATATTTATTATTTGATCCATAACCTGACATAAGAAGGCCCACGGGAGCAATACTTGAAACGGCAATCCATAAAAAAACACCAATACTTAAATCGGCTAGAACAAGGCGATATCCAAAAGGAATTACTAAAGAACTTAGTAGAATTGATGTGACTGCTATGGATGGTCCGATACTGAATAAACGAGTATCTCCTCTTGATGGAAGAAGATTCTCTTTGAAAAGTAATTTTGTACCATCTGCTAAAGCTTGAAGAATTCCCAAAGGCCCGGCGTATTCAGGGCCAATACGTTGTTGTATCCCCGCAGATATTTCTCTTTCTAACCAAACAATTACTAGTACACCTATTGTGATTCCTAATACAGGAGTAAAAATAGGGACAAGCATCCATATGATCTCATATACCTCTTTTAAGGATTCCAATCTAAAAAAAAAATTGATAGCTTGTACTTCTGTTGTATCTATTATCATTTTAACGATCAACTTCTCCCATAATGATATCTATGCTACCTAGTATTGTCATAATATCAGCCAATTTCATTCTTTTAACTAATTGAGGAAGGATTTGCAAATTGATAAAACCCGGTGGTCGGATTTTCCATCTCCAAGGAAAAACACCCTTATCTCCTATCAGAAAAATTCCTAATTCTCCTTTTGGGGCTTCGACTCTCACATAAAGTTCTTGTTTTGACAATTCAAAAGTAGGAGAAGGTTTTTTACTGATAAATCGATAGTCAAAATCATTCCATTCGGAATCCCATACTTTATCAAAGCGACGGATTTCTAAATTCTCATAGGGCCCCCCCGGAATTCCTTCTAAAGCCTGTTGAATAATTTTTATTGATTCTGTCATTTCACCGATTCGTACTAAATAACGAGCTAATGAATCCCCTTCCTTTTGCCATTGAACTCCCCAATCAAATTCATCGTAAGACTCATAATGATCAACCTTTCGAAGATCCCATTGTATTCCGGAAGCTCGTAGCATTGGTCCCGATAAACCCCAATTTATTGCCTCCTCTCCGCCAATAATGCCTACTCCCTCAACTCGCTCTAAAAAAATAGGATTCCGTGTAATAAGCCTTTGATATTCAGTAACTCTTGTTAAAAAATAATCACAAAAATCCAAACATTTATCTACCCAGCCATAAGGTAAATCAGCAGCGACTCCTCCAATACGAAAATAATTATGCATCATTCGCATACCGGTAGCAGCTTCGAATAGGTCATATATCAATTCTCTTTCTCGAAAAATATAGAAGAAGGGGGTCTGTGCGCCAATATCTGCCATAAAAGGGCCAAGCCATAACAAATGCGAAGCTATACGACTTAACTCTAACATAATGACTCTGATATAGCTGGCCCTTTTAGGCACTTGAATATTGCCTAACTGCTCTGGTGCATTTACAGTTATTGCTTCAGTGAACATAGTAGCTAAATAATCCCAACGTGTTACATAAGGTAAATATTGTAGAATTGTTCGGTTTTCCGCAATTTTTTCCATTCCTCTATGTAAATAACCCAATATCGGTTCACAGTCAATAACATCTTCACCATCTAGAGTAACAATGAGTCGAAGAACACCGTGCATTGATGGGTGCTGAGGGCCCATATTGACTATCATAAGGTCATTTCGTGTAGCTGGTGCAGTCATAGGGTTTTTCCCGATTCATTCTTCCATGAATTGCTGAAAGCGAAAAGAGGTTCATTAAAATTTAAGCGAAAATTCAAAACGACTCTTCAAATTAATGATTTTTTGTTTCTCGAATCTCCAACTGTCCGATTAATTCTTTATAACGTACTCTATTTTTTTTTGACAAATAGGCGAGCAGCCGTTGACGTTTTCCTAGAATTTTACGCAGACCTCTCTGAGATAAATAGTCTTTTTTGTGCAATTCCAAATGTGAAGTAAGTCTCCGTATCCTATTGGTGAAACTCACTACTTGAAATTCAACAGACCCCTTGTTGTCTTCGTTTTCCTCTTTCAAAATAATTGCACTGAATGTATTTTTTATCATAAAAAAAGCTCCTTCTACCCTTTAATTTACATATAAAATATTTTATTTGATCAGTAATAATAATATTAGTCATTTTAATGTAGTAATTAGTATACACAAGAATTTTAATTTTAGTTGGACAGGGATAAAAAAGTAGATGGTACGTTTTTACACTTACAACGTCAAATAATTTAGACCTAAAATTCAGAATATTCCATATATTCGTTTATTTTATAGATTTTATCCAAACAAATTGATACGTCATTGACTTAGTATTAAATAAAAAAGATCTAATATTAGACTGGGACGTAAGACAGGGCATATGTGCATCTGTTTGCTTTTCTATATGGTACAGAATATATAGGAAAAATGTACCATCAACCAATTTTTAATTGTGGATATATTCTTAACAAACTAAAACGGCTTCCATTATTGGTATTAAACCAATATCTATTCATACAAGCTAAGTCTTCTAATCGATAATTAGGCCAAAGAAATAACTTTAATTTAATTAATTCGTTTTTATCTCTATCAAGATGCTTTTTTTGATCCAAAAAAGGATTCCTGTTTTTTATGTTCTTTTTGTTACAAAATACTCGATTTTTATCCACACTATTTATATTCTTTGAGTTGAAAGAAATTAGAATTCTCAATTCTCTACGACGTCTAGATGATAAAATCTTTTCAGGAATGATAAAATCATAATGTTTTTTGTCTCTCTTTCGAATTATTATTTGATATCTTGGGATAGATTCATCCAATTTATTTTTATTGATATATCTTTGTTCTCGATATCTTTGAGAAGTTTGGTACTTACTTTTATGAACCAACGATATACCTACGGTTTGATATATAATAAAGTATCCGTCGTTTTTTACAGACAAACGAATGGGATCGATAAAAAATATCCCCTTTTTATTCAATTCTATAGGAGTCAATTTTTTTCGAATCACCATTATATCCAGATTTATTTCTTTCCTTTGAATAGACGATATAGTAGTATCTCTTGGATTTATCAGTCCAAGCAAGTAACAATATATCTTGATATTATTGATCATTCTTTCAGTTAAATTCGGAATTAAACCGTCGTCTATTATCCATTGAAAAAGCAAATAGTGTTTCCTTAAGAAAATCATTTCTGGTCTCATCTTATTCCGGATCTTATATTGTTTTTTCATTTTATCTTGGTTTTGTGAATATGATCCAAGGGCTCTTCGGCCCGCGGGTTCTTTTTCTTCTTGATTTCGATTCATTAATTCAGAATATCTTTTTTCATTCGATGGTCTAAAAAAATGGAATTTTTTCTTTTTATTTAAATTTAAAAGAAGTAATTTGCTTGGTATAATCCATGGTTTTATTTTGTATACATTATAAAGTGGCACAAATTCTGGGAAGAACGGAAGTTTCAGATTTGTCGATATTGGGTTTAGGATTTCTTCATTCATTTCCATCCAATCAAAAAAGAGTTTCTTGTCATTGATTGGATTTATTTCTAAATCTTGATGAATCATCAGATAAAAAATATCGTTTTTATCCATTTTCTCAATTTTTTGGTAATTCTTACTTCCAAGCTTAGTATTTATATTACTGCTATAATCCATTTTGGTCCAGGCCTCAATATCCATTTTTTGTCTTAGAAAAAAATTGAGAATTGTCCAATCAAAATATTTTCTATCTGGATTTTTTTGCATATACATAATATCGCCCTTTTCTAGATAATGATTGATAGGAATTTCCTCCAGGCTTTCAAATAAATTTTGTTTATAATTGTTGTAATTAAAAGTAATTTTTTGGTTGTTATTTAATTCTGATGGTGATCCATAAATAATATATGAGGACTTCTTAATTTCAGAATTAATAGATTTATATGATAAAAGATTATATATATAGTATTTTGGAAAATTATCTTTTTGGTTTGGTAATAGATATACTTTAAAATCCTTTTGTTTTTTGTGATAAAGTAATCGATCTTTTTCATACGAATTCCATTTTGTTAAATCTTTATTTTGGGTAATACCACCTTCATTTATTGTAGTTCGCCATTTTTGTGGTATTAATTCAAACCATCTAATCTGAGATAAATTGTATTGATAATGACCTCTTAACCAGTTTTTCCATTGATTCGTTTCAGAACTTGAAAGTTTTGTATGTCTTAATTCAGAATGAAATATTCCTTGTGTTACAAAATAATTTTTTATTGCAGTCTTAAGAAAAACGGGAGTTCCATGATACTCAAAAATAGATCTTAACTTATACAAATTAATAACTTGGGTTTGTGATAATTTGTAAAATACATATGCTTGTGATAAAGAGGATAAGTCAAAAAAAAGATGTGAATTCCTCTTACTATTCTTAATATTGTAAAGTTCACTTTTTAGAGTCGAAATAAAGTTAATTTCTTTTTTGTTTTTTATTTCTTGGTTTGTTTTATTATTGTAAATGTATTTATCAAAACAAAAATTTCTTGATTCAAGAACTAGTTGTGTAGGAATTCTGGCAATATGAATGATACATAGAAAGATATCGATGTATATTCTTTTAATAAAAATTTTTATAAACAAATCTAATTTATAGATTAATCGATTGCTTCTTTTTTTTATTTTTAATATTTTACAAAAAATTTTTTGTGATTTTTCTTTTCCATTATAACTTGTTTTGTTAGGACTACTTCTTTTCTTGGCGTTGCTGTTTTTTTCTTTTGTAAGACTCTTTGTTTTCTTTCTGATTGTGCTTGTTCTATCAACCAGATTTTTAATTTTTTTTTCTCTCAGTGAATAATTTGTATTATCTGTAGATTTAATTTTTCTAAACGAGTCGTGAATTATCTGATTCCTAATTAGAGAATCTTTTTTTTGGTTAGTTTCGCCGGATTCATACACCTTTCTCAATATAAATAATCTAGTTGGATGTACTTTTAAGAGTTCTTTTTTTATTTTTTTTATAAACATAAATAAAACGTTTTTGATAACCACCCTTTTTGGTTCTTTTGAATCTTGTAGAAAATTTTTTGTTCTTTCTTTTAAAACGCTTAGAACTCGAAAATGATTATTTTTCGTTTTTCGAATTTTTTTTTTAAGTTCTTTAAAAATAGGCTTAAAAAAGGAAGGTTTGGGGGGGACAGAACCAAAGGGAAGGGTAGTTTGCGTTCCCCAAGCCGTTAAAAAAGAAAACTTT